CAATAACCAATTTGGTCCCGAGGTAAGGAATAACCAGTTACACCAAAAGATGCAGTCAATACAGCCAAAATCACACCTGTAACCCAAGTCAATTCGCGAGGTTTTTTAAATCCACCTGTGAGATACACACGAAATACGTGTAGGATCATCATTAGCACCATCATACTTGCTGACCATCGATGAACTGATCGGATTAACCAACCAAAGTTGACTTCAGTCATTATGTATTGAACAGAGGCAAAAGCCTCTGTAACGGTCGGACGATAGTAAAAAGTCATAGCAAAACCGGTAGCTACTTGTACTAAAAAACAAGTAAGTGTGATCCCTCCTAGACAATAAAATATGTTGACATGAGGAGGAACATATTTACTAGTTATATCATCTGCAATCGCCTGAATCTCGAGACGCTCCTCGAACCAATCATATACTTTATTGAGATAGGTAAACCAAAGAGACTCCCCCTCTGAGAACCGTATATGAGAATTTCATCTCGTACGGCTCAAGCAAAAACACCCAAATAGTGGTTTCAACGGATATGTAATAGAAAGTTTGAAACTTCTTAGCCACTTGATTCAATCGTCCCTGAAGATACGAAGCGAAGGAACCAAAATCCGGAATCTCTTCTTTGTGATGATAATGCCAAAATATCAAGTTGGCTCATTCGTCTTTATGTTGATCGTTACAGGCCTCTTGAATCTTCTCTTCCCCTATTTATTTTATTTTGGATTTGTTGTTTTTGTTTGTGCGTAATACGGATTTACTATATGTTTTGTTTACTATTGATAGGAATTCTCTTGTGGAGACCCTATGAATCGATTGAAACCTCAGATTCATACTAGAACCACGATGATTCAATAAAGCGCCCAAGCTAAGCCCAAAGGTTCTCTGAGTAAGAACCGTTTGATCATCACTTATTCAATGAATGGATGGAATGACTAAAAATCCATAGAAACATTGGTCCTTCGGTCAAAATAAGCATAATTCTGAAGGAAGAAAAATCGTTCGATTTATGAAATACCTCGTTGTTTGAAAATTTGTTGGAGTCCGGTCGCGAGGTCTGAATAGTAGGTATGAATCATAGTTCAAATATTTCTTGATCTATTCCATATATTCCGTGCTCCAGATACTAGAATGAATATCCGACGAGGTAGAACCATCTCTATCGAGATGACAGACCTATTCTCTGTACTATCAATAGGATCAATTATAACAAGTCACACACTCATATTCCGGAAATACCGAAACAACGGAATTCCACGGTCGAACTACCAGAATGGCCTAGAAATCCGAGTCCTAAGTGATTCATTTTGGATTGAAAAGCTAGGACTTCATGGTTCTTATGGGACCTAACTCATTGAAATTCCATCCAGTAAAACGGAAGAATTATAAATCTCCAAAATAATAGATAGGAATATAGCAAATAGAGCCATTGCGACACCCATGAAGGGGGTAGTTCCCCATCCAGGAGCCACTTTACCATATTCCGAATTCAATGGTTTCAATAAATCCCCTGTAATAGTTCGTCTTGGCCCAGATCTAGAACTACCCTCAACGGTTTGTGTAGCCATAAATCCTATTGCATTGGTTGAGATCTGTTGACTTTGTATACTATTTCGTTGTAAATAAACGATCTTATCGTAGCGTAGATTGATCGTGGTCTTGAAATTATCTAATAATGGAAACAGCAACCCTAGTCGCCATCTCCATATCTGGTTCACTTGTAAGCTTTACTGGGTACGCCTTATATACCGCTTTTGGGCAACCCTCTCAACAACTAAGAGATCCATTCGAGGAACACGGGGACTAGTTGAAATAATGAACCTCCCATATTGGGGGGCTCATTACTTCAATTGAGATAATGAAAAATCATTTCATCTTTTTAGTCGGAACCTTAGGCGGGTCTCGAAAAAAGATAGCGAAAAAAATGATCCCTAAAGTCGAGACTAACAGGAATGTATAAACCAATGCTTCCATAGATTCGATCGTGGTTTACAATTATAGCTTCCACACCTATTCATTTGGGATCATTTCCCAGATAAAGAAAGGGCAAGAGTCAAAGAAAAGGCGATGATGAAAATCAAGATTTCTCCAATCCCTTATGTCAAATCAAAAAAAAAATCAAATAGAGGCGAAAGATACCAGAGCAATGTTGTATCAGACTACTTGTCTCTTTGTAGTTGGATCTCCAATTTTTTGGAATGCCCCAAATTCCACTTGAGCATCCAAATCTGGGTCAATACCAGCAAAAACATCTCTGAACAAGGTTCTAGCGCCATGCCAAATGTGTCCGAAAAAGAAGAGCAAAGCAAACGTAGCATGTCCAAAAGTGAACCAACCTCTTGGACTGCTACGAAAAACACCATCGGATTTCAAAGTAGCACGATCTAATTCAAAAATTTCACCCAATTGGGCACGTCTAGCATATTTTTTCACAGTAGCGGGATCACTATAACTGACTCCATTGAGTTCGCCACCATAGAACTCAACAGTTACACCTACCTGTTCGACACTATACTTTGATTCTGCCCTTCTAAAAGGAACATCGGCTCTCACAATTCCGTCTCCGTCTACCAAAACTACTGGAAATGTTTCAAAAAAAGTAGGCATACGACGTACAAAAAGCTCATGCCCTTCTTTATCTCTAAAGATGGGGTGTCCTAACCATCCAACAGCTATTCCATCCCCGTTATCCATTGAGCCTGCTCTGAATAATCCCCCTTTCGCCGGATTATTACCGATGTAATCATAAAAAGCTAATTTTTCGGGAATTTTAGACCAAGCTTCCGACAAACTCAGATTTTCGGCTAGCCCGGCACCAACCCTTCGATATATTTCTTGCTGGAAGTATCCCTGATCCCACTGATAACGAGTGGGACCAAATAATTCGATCGGGGTAGTTGCTGAACCATACCACATAGTTCCAGCAACAACGAAAGCTGCAAAAAAGACAGCAGCGATACTACTGGAAAGGACCGTTTCAATATTGCCCATACGTAATCCTTTGTATAGACGTTGGGGCGGGCGGACACTAAGATGGAATAGACCCGCTAATATGCCCAATGTCCCCGCTGCAATATGATGAGAGGCTATTCCTCCCGGAACAAAAGGATCAAAACCTTCCGCGCCCCACGCTGGATTTACAGATTGTACTTTTCCGGTTAGGCCATAAGGATCGGACACCCATATTCCAGGACCATACAAGCCTGTTACATGAAATGCGCCAAACCCAAAGCAAGCCACCCCTGAGAGAAATAAATGAATTCCAAAGATCTTGGGCAAATCCAAAGAGGGTTTTCCCGTACGTTCATCACAGAATATTTCTAGGTCCCAATACACCCAATGCCAGATAGCTGCTAAGAAGCACAAGCCAGAAAACACAATATGTGCCCCGGCCACACCTTCGTAACTCCAAATACCCGGATTCGTTATAGTTCCCCCTGTGATACTCCAACCACCCCATGAATTGTTTATTCCTAAACGAGTCATGAAAGGGATAACGAACATACCTTGTCTCCACATTGGATCAAGAACGGGGTCAGAGGGATCAAAAACTGCTAATTCGTATAAAGCCATCGAACCGGCCCAACCAGAAACTAGAGCTGTATGCATTATATGGACAGAAAGCAACCGACCGGGATCATTCAATACGACGGTATGAACACGATACCAAGGTAAACCCATGGAAATACCCCTTTATCAAAGAAAAAATAGACACTATGTAACTTTATCGCATTGGAAAAGACTATGCTATGGACCTCACCTTTTCAGTGGATTATCCCGAAGCAAGGGTTAATATTTATTCCGTTCCGTTGGTAATAATTGAACAATTCTGTTCGTAGGAACAAAGAGAAGCAGATCTATTCTATACCCAATAAGTACCAATACGCAATGGGGGCTGGTCCCATTTTTTGTGAGCGAATGCATAGATACTTGTTCATCATTCAAACGATCCATTCGTAAGAATTTTTCTTTCTTCATTCTGTCTTCCTCCATGAACCTTCGAATCTATGGATAAAATACGATAAACGGCAATATTATGAAGACAATAAACCCGTTGTTACGTTTCCACATCAAAGTGAAGTATAGTACTTAACCTCTTTTTCTTTAATTTAATGCCCATTGGTGTTCCAAAAGTACCTTTTCGGAGTCCTGGAGAGGAAGATGCAGTTTGGGTTGACGTATAGTGCGACTTGTCAGACATATTGGGTCATATGGGATTTCCCCGTTCTCTCCCCCGATGGAGATATCCTCTCTTTCGCCCAAGAAAGATTGATTGAACCATCAATAATTCGGAGCGTGAAGTGCAATTAGATCAATTTATTGGGGGATCCATATTATCAATTAGAAGAATTTATGGTTGGCTTGGACCAATAAAATGAAGTATACAGGCTCCGTTCAGAAAATACCAAATTGGTAATCTATGTATGATTACCACTCGTATCATAAATGATTCCTTTATACCATATGAGTGATTTCATACTGCCAATCAATGGAGTAATATGATGAATACATCATATATTGGGCGGAAGACATGAAACGAATTGAAAAAAAAAAAAAAGAAGTTGTAGCAAAAAGAAGTGGTACTGAGATTATTTGTCCTATATGTGCAAATAGAATTCGGGCAGATCTTTACCCGGAGTAGAGCATAAACCTAAAAGAATTGAAGAGGCCCATTCAGGAACAAGAAAATTACATCGTGATTTGGATCTCGATGAAACAATACATCAATGAGAGGTTAGTTCGATAAGTTCAGTGAATTCTAGGGAAGCAAGTCAAGTCAAAACTCATGTTTCTTGAAAAATGGAAGAAAAAGCCCCTTCGTTAGGAAAAACCCTGCTACGAAAAGAGAAAAGGGCTGGAATCGACACATTGATTCTTTTTTTGTTTCGCAATTTTTATTTTTTGAACCGTATGCATCCAAAGGTGCGTGTACGGTTCCTAAAGGATACAATTTTGTCCTAATCAACCGACTTTATCGAGAAAGATTACTTTTTTTAGGCCAAGAGGTTGATAGCGAGATCTCGAATCAACTTGTTGGTCTCATGGTATATCTCAGCATAGAGGATGATACCAGGGATCTTTATTTGTTTATAAACTCTCCCGGCGGATGGGTAATACCAGGAATATCTATTTATGATACTATGCAATTTGTGCCACCAGATGTGCATACAATATGCATGGGATTAGCCGCTTCAATGGGATCTTTCATCCTGGTCGGAGGAGAAATTACCAAACGTCTAGCATTCCCTCACGCTTGGCGCCAATGAGTTTTTTATTTGAGAGAAAAAGAAGACTATGCCTTCGCCATATGGAATATAAATAATAAGTAATAATAGCATGGCACTTCGAGTTCGATATGAGCAAACCATTCTCGTTTTTTCATAACATGAGATTATGTATCGAGATAGTAGTATGAAACAAAGGTTATTTCCGATTTGATCTTATGTATCGGGGTTCCATTTCAGCGTCACAAACCTTTTTGCTTCCACACCAGAAGTCTCTTTCCGATATTTATGTTATGAAAGAGTATGAAAAAAAAAAGATTCTTTTTTCCTTATTTGATCGGATCAAAAAGAAACTTTGGGATTGCTGAATCTCAGACGAGATAAATATATAAAGCAACGGAACCATCATAGTATTTTTTGACTCCTACGAAAGGAAGGATGGTAAATGGATCATTCAACGATCTGGGTCTGATGGATTCTATTTGTCTCTTTCTTCGATGGAAGGGAAAAAGAAATTCCATTGCAGAGCCGTATGCAATGCACAAAAGATGCCTGTACGGTTGTGCAATTCTATCTTTTTCTTCTTGTTTGTTATTCTTTATCCGCCCGATCATGCGAGATAGAGGAATTGTTTATTATGTTATATCATCAGGGTTATGATCCACCAACCTGCTAGTTCTTTTTATGAGGCACCCACAGGAGAATTTATCCTGGAAGCGGAAGAACTACTGAAACTCCGCGAAACCCTCACAAGGGTTTATGTACAAAGAACGGGCAATCCTTTATGGGTTGTATCCGAAGACATGGAAAGAGATGTTTTTATGTCAGCAGCAGAAGCCCAAGCTCATGGCATTGTTGATCTTGTAGCGGTCGAAAATACCGGGGATTTCGCATAAATCCGTGATTCCATTTCGAATCATAATTCGAATGAACCGTGATTTGATCTTTTATCTTCTTACCCGGGTAAAATAAAATAGTAAATGGAAGTAATTCATAATCATCCGGTTAGGATCGATCTAAACCAGCCCATTCTGTATACGATTCAGCATGCCAACTATTAAACAACTTATTAGAAACACAAGACAGCCAATCAGAAATGTCACGAAATCCCCAGCTCTTCGAGGATGTCCTCAGCGTCGAGGAACATGTACTAGGGTGTATGTGCGACTCGTTCAGATCATGAGTTAGAACAAATGAGACGATTTTTCCAGTCTCAATGACCAGTACCAATGAATGGGATAGAATGGAAATTCACTATCTAAAAATAAAGATCTATCATATACCTCTATTGTGTATGGAATTTATGGTTTCCATTGGTGCAAATCCAATCACCTCGATTTGAGATGAAAAGCAATTCTCCATTGGTAGCAAATGGTTATCCATTAAGCGGGGGAAATGATATTTAAGAAGCAGAAAGATTATGCTCCTACTCTTGCAAGAACGGACTAACAGGGTCAGCTACCTAGCCAACCTTCATAATTAAATGCCGTCACTGTATGAATAGATCTCATTGTGAAAAGACCTATTACTGGATAATTCATGGGTAGAGCCAAAGAGTGTGAACTGTACAAGTTACCAATAACATTGATTAAATGAGGGAAGGGGCTCCGGTGTATAGAGAGGGCCTCACCGTTTAAGAAGTAACCATAGAAACGATGGAAGCCACTATTTATTTATTTATCCATTTACATTTACTACCTATTTATTTTATACCTATTTTATACCAAATATCGGTAAAATTTCTTATTTTGAGGTGAAATAAATGCCTGGAAGAAATAAAAAATCGTGGTTGGGAAGGTCATAGTAGCAAAAGCCATTGGAATTTTTATTTTATACATCGGAAGAATCCGTTTTGTTATTAATAAACCAGGAGAGGGGAAAAGAATGACTGAAAGAAAAGAAATCGATTAGTTATTCATCAAAGTTTAATTTGATTCAATGACCAGAGTTAGACGAGGATATATAGCTCGGAGACGTCGAACAAAAATTCGTTTATTTGCATCAACCTTTCGAGGGGCCCATTCAAGACTTACTCGAACTACTACTCAACAGAAAATGAGAGCTTTGGTGTCCACTCATCGGGATAGAGGCAGGCGAAAGAGAGATTTTCGTCGTTTGTGGATCACTCGGATAAATGCAGTAACTCGTGAGAATAGGGTATCCTATAGTTATAGTCGATTAATACATGATCTGTACAAGAGGCAGTTGCTTCTTAATCGTAAAATACCTGCACAAATAGCTATATCAAATAGGAATTGTCTTTACATGATTTCCAATGAGATCATCAAATAAGGAGATTGGAAGGAATTCACCGGAATGATTTAAACGGAGTTCCCCGGAGAATGACCTCCGGGAAGGTAGAGTAGAAATTAATATGATAAGATAAGTAGTAGGAATGAACGAACACGTTTCAAAAAAAAACAGATTTCTTCTTCTCCCATTCTTTTTTTTATTTTATTACGACGCAACAATCAAATCTCTCGGCTTTTTCGAACAAAACATCAATCAATCTGATTTTGAATTCCAATTAGAGTTGTTTTGATTCAATTGAGGAGTAGGCCTATTTATTTCTGGTTCTAGGACCAGTAGTTCTAGGGATCGACTCGGTTTTCTCAAATTGTTTCTCATTATTAAGAAAAGGTAACGAAGATAAAATACGAGCTTGTTTTATAGCAATAGTAATTAATCGTTGTTGTTTCAAGGTCAATCTATTCACTCGTCTAGATAATATTTTTCCCTGTTCACTAATAAATTGACTAATTAAACTCATGTTTCTATAATCAATTCGATCCCCCGATCCAATTGGGGGCAAACGCCTACGAAAAGATCGCTTGGATTTACGAAAGAGTCGCTTGGATTTATCCATGGTTTATTCCTTATCTCTAAAATCCCATTTCTTCATTCATTTCGGATCCGACCGAAATAGGACTTGATTTGTTTATATATATATAATTTCTTCCTGTTCCTTGGAAGGATGGTACACGTGTTCCGTTCGATCTATTTCTTTATCTCCCCATGAATCGTATGCTTGTAACAATAAGGACAGAATTTTCTCAATTCCAATCGACTAGGTGTATTGTGTCGATTCTTTTGAGTAATATATCTGGAAGTGCCTCGCGATTCTTTATTGAAATCATTTCGGACACAACTGGTACATTGCAAAATAACTATTCCTCTGACATCTTTACCCTTGGCCATGAACCTCCTTTGGATTCACTCAATTCTTCTATTTTCGATCCGAACCGAAGAAGAAGAAAGGAACGAAAAATAAATAGAAAATAGGTTGCTAACTCGAAATCCAATTATGAAAGATTTCGTTGCAATCAATAAAGTAATAAAATCATAAGTAATACAATTATTTCTAACTATTCATTATTCCTAATCCCAGCATTTCATTTACTATCTTATATGATCTCGAACAGCCTGCCCTAGACCCCCATTTCTATTTCTGTTCTACCTCTATTAATTCTATCCTGAACCCGAGTTTGACTGAGGTTCAATCCACTTTTATTCTTTCTCTTTCCTTCCTATCCTAAAGAACTGAAAAAAAAGGGGGGGGGGTTGGTCACAGAGAATTTCTCTAATCTTCTTCATTCATCCATTCCCATATCGATAACTAGAATGAAAAAAAGGGGAATACCAACGCATCTGGGAATAAACGATTGATCTCTATCAATAGACCTGCTAAAGACCCAAACCATAGAGTAGTTAGCACAGGTGCCACGGAGAGATATGTTTTTATATCTCGCATTGAAAATCCTCCTTCTTTATTGGAATACATATATGATCAGATGCATATGTAGTTAAAGATCACTTGTATTTGTATGCGGAATCCCTAATTAAAATGGATATGTACAATGATCCGGTAGATGAGATCCACTTGTACCTAAAACAGAAAAAGATGACCCCCTCTTCCTGAGCATTACCGATAAATATTAATTCTTTTATACGTTAGGTTTCATATGTATATAATTCTTTTATTATATGAGACCAAAAAGAAGAAATGGCAAGAGAAATTGTATATAGATAGAGGAAATAACGATGTGGAAAACAAGACAGGGATTCTCTACAATGACACTGTACAACAATTAAAAGGGATGTAGCGCAGTTTGGTAGCGCGTTTGTTTTGGGTACAAAATGTCACGGGTTCAAATCCTGTCATCCCTACCTATTATTTTTCCTATGGCCAGTAACGAGGGGTCAATTGAGATCGATGAAAATTGGACATAATCTTTTATTTTATGATACTATATGCAATGCATGCAAAATGTATTGGGGGTACAAAAAGAATCCTTTTCTTGACAGTCGTATCTGCTGTCATAAGAAAGCGCTCTTAGTTCAGTTCGGTAGAACGTGGGTCTCCAAAACCCGATGTCGTAGGTTCAAATCCTACAGAGCGTGATTCTGTTCTTGTAATGTCGAATCACAATAAAACAACTTCACTAACTTGAACTGCAACCTGAATTTGACCTCCTGCAGATTAAGGAGGAGGTCAATAAAAAAAAAAGATGTTACTCAATCAAAGGTCCAACTGATCACCGCGTCTGTATTGTAAATATGCAGTTACGAATAATCCAGCCAAAGTAATAGGAATTAGACCTAAGACGATTCCAAATAGAAAAACTTCAATCATTTCAATTTATTTGAAAGAGGAGAAAAAGAGAGGTAATATCTATCCCTAAATATTAATCCCAATCTCTCATGAATCTCAATGACCAAGAATTGGCAATTGGCGCGGAAGGAACTATAGAATACCTGGAATCTCACAGAAATAT